TCTTTTACATATCCGCCCAGTTTGTCAACGTTTTTTGAAATGATACAACAGAAGATGCTTTTGTGCACGACAGAAAAGCTATCCCCAGCAGAACTGTATAATCATTGGTTTTATACCAATGAACAAAAACGAAACAACCTCATCAACGAACTTATCAATCGAATTGAAGCTCTAGACAAGGGGTCTCTTGCTATGGATGTACTCGAAAAAAGAACTAGATTGTGCAATGATGAGACTGAACAAGAATGCTTACCTAAAATATATGATCCTCTTTTGAATGGACCCCATCGTGGAACAATCAAAGAATTGTATTCAGGTTCAAACATGAACGAGTATTTAATAAACTCGATAGAAGATTCTATCGAAACTCTTTGGATAAACAAACTTCATGATATCGCTCTTCCTACTGCCCTTACTACTGATTACCGAGAATTTGAAGAAAAAATAAAAAACACTTTTGATTTAAATTTTAAATTGTATTGTAAATTTAAATACAGTAAATTACTATAAAAATAAATACATAAAATAAGTAAAAATAAATACATAAAATAAGTAAAAGAAGAGATAAGAAGAGATTCGTCCTCCGCCTACATATTTTATAATTTCTGCTACAAATAAATTTAGAATAGCAACAGCATTCGTAATTCCATCAATTACTTGTTTATCAAAAAAATAACTTAGTTCTGCCAGCCCTCTTATACCTCTAGTTAAGGTTTTTGTATAAATAGCGTCTATGTAACCACGATTATATGACCAATTATATATAATATTTAGTATTTTGTCCCAAATAATTCTCCTAGGACCCATTTGAACAGATAAATTTATGAAGTTCAAATTATTTAAATTGGAATAAGCAGGCCCATAGAAAAGAAACGCTATAAATATTCCGAAATATGCTATACTGACTGAAAAAATAGCATTTATCACAAATTCATCCCAATCAAAATCATAATTTGAATGTAAAAAGTTTATTGATGGAGTTAACCATCTGGATAATATATCTAAATGAATTATTCCTTGACCCAAAGGAATTCCTATGGATCCAACGAACAAAGTAACTAAGACCAATATAAGAAGTGGTAATAACATAGTATTGTCCGATTCATAAGGATATGTGGAAATTTTTTTATTGGAAAAATTTTTTATAGTAATAAGAGGCCCCATCATATTGGTTACTACATTACCAACAATAGGATATACGTTTTGCGAAAAAACAGAAATTCTTTGATTATGATTCATTGTTGATAAAATCAAATTATTTTTTTTTACTTTTTGTCCTTTTTTTCCCCAGATAGATATTGAATGGAACACATTATTTTTTTTGCCGCTGTAATTTTTACAATTACTATTTAAATGACCTTCAAAAGTAAGTAAATACATCCGAAACATATAAAATGCAGTTAATCCTGCTGTGAAACAAGCTATTATTGCAAAAATGGGTGAATACAACCAACTATCATTAAGAATTTCATCTTTGGACCAAAAACAAGCAAGAGGTGGAATACCACAAAGAGAAAGCGTGCCTAAAAAAAATGAAATTTTTGTAATTGGGACATATTTTTTTAAACCACCCATAAGAACCATATTCTGGCTTTTATCTGGGGAATACCCAACAATAGTTTCCATTGAATGAATAATGGAGCCAGATCCTAAAAACAATAATGCTTTCGAATAGGCATGAGTGATCAAATGAAATAAAGCAGTTCGATAAGATCCCATACCTAAAGCTAACATAATATAGCCCAATTGCGACATTGTAGAATAGGCTAGACTTCTTTTAATGTCTCTTTGAGCAAGAGCTAAAGTAGCTCCTAATAGTATTGTTATTATACCTACCAAAGAAATTATATTCAGTATGTAAGGTATGACTGTAAAAAGAGGAAAAAGTCGAGCTACAAGAAAAATTCCTGCTGCTACCATAGTAGCAGCATGTATAAGAGCCGAAATAGGAGTAGGGCCTTCCATAGCATCAGGTAACCATACATGAAGAGGGAATTGCGCAGACTTGGCAACCGAACCGACAAATAATAGGGAAGCACACAAAGTAAGAAATAAAGAATTGTACCCATTATTATCAATCAAATTATTGGCTATTTCAAATAAATCCCGAAATTCAAAACTCCCCGTTATCCAATAAAGACCTAAGATTCCTAAAAATAAAAAAAAATCCCCTACACGATTAGTTACAAACGCTTTTTGACAAGCAGTTGCGGCAAGGGGTCGTGTGAACCAAAAACCTATTAATAGATACGAACACATTCCAACTAATTCCCAAAAAATATAAATTTGTATCAAATTTGAACTAGTAACTAATCCCAGCATCGAAGCGTTAAAAAAACTAATATAAGCAAAAAATGTCAAATAGCCTTGATCATGAGACATATAATTGTCACTATAAATAAGAACCATTATTCCAACAGTAGTTATTAATATTAACATAATGGAAGTAAGCGGATCTATTAAGTGGCCTAAATCTAAAGAAAAATCATTATTTAGGGTCCAAGACCATACATATTGGTAGGATGGACTGCCATTTATTTGCTGAATAGACAGATTGGCGGAAAAAATCATAACGATACTTAGTAATAAAACACTAAGAAAAGCCCATATACGACGAATATTTTTTGTTGCCGCCGGGAAAAGAAAAAGGCCTACCCCTATTGCTATAGGAACCGGAAGGGGGACGAAAGGTATGATCCACGCATATTGATACGTATATTCCATAAAAAATAAACCTTTTTTTATTGTTAAATTGTTTACGATTCACCAACTCTTTTATATTTAGAACGGAGCAAAAAAAATCAAGATATGAAAAGACTTTAATATTAATAGAAATAGAATTAATATAAATATAGAAATAGAATTAAGAATTCTGATGATTTCCAAATAGTCAAATAAAAACGATTAAGTCTGATAAAGTTATTCTTTTTTTTTTTAATTAAAGATTTAGATATATGAACATAGAGAATATAATATTATCAATCATTATTACAATAATTAAGTTTATATACATAAAACAAGTCAAAAAATTATGAAAAAAAAAAGTACTTGATTCCGAGTATCCTATGATCCACCAATAACTAAACCCGATAAACAAAAAAACAAGGAGATTAGTTTCTTATTTTCGTTAATTGATTCGGAATTCAGAATTCGGAATCATTAATCGGTTGTGAACTAGTCCGTTGGGAAACTGAGTGAGTTGCTTATATTTGTTTCAATAAAGCAACTTAAACTTATACTTGTGATTAATTTTATTGATGTTCGTCGATTTGTTACTCATCACTCCAGTTTGCACAGAGCTGCAATAATAATAAAAATTTCTGGTAAAAATAACATATCGTTCTTAAAATTTATTACTAATGGATACTCATTTTTTCTAATTTTTATTAGATTAGATATACTTTCTTGATCCTCGATCAATTACAATTAATAGAAAGAGTTTTACAGTCTAGTTTTCTTAAATTAGGTAAGGGTTCTTATGGATTTATTTTTAAAAATTAAATGAAATGCAACATGGCAAAAATAGACAATTGAAACTCTTTTTGATTCTTTTTTACCAATGGAAAGCAACTCGATTTCTATAGCCATGAATACCATGTGTATATAAATATCTTCATTCGAATATAGTTATATATATATAATACTAGTCAGTATAAATAATTTGTTCTTCAAAATATTGTATGTAAATTTTAGTAATAAAAAAATTTTCTATTTTTTTGAACAATAAATGTCTTCCACATTTAACTATAAAATGAATAACCTCTGCATTTTTGAATGGCGATTCAAAAAAAGCGTATGTCTATGTCCAAAAGCATATTCGTAAAATTTTTTGGAAAAATAAAGTGTATTGGGCAGGAATAAAAGCTTTTTCTTTAGCAAAATAAATCCCTTTCGACCGGGAATTCTAAAAGCTTTTTTGTACAACAAACAAGTAATATATTATATAATAAAGACTTGGAAAAGTCTTGGAATAATCTTAATCGATATGAACCAACGAATTCGATAATTTATAAGATAAGAAATTACCATTAATATGGTAAACTTAATGAGATGCAATTTTCTATTGTCGTATGTTGTAGGATAACATTTTTGTGTCTACTAGACAAAGGCTCGAAAAATTAGGCACAATATATTATTTTTCTCTTTACAAAGTTTTCTCTTTCTCCTTAGTGGGTTTTTGTGGTATGGGGATTGTTATTTTCCCCATCGATTCACTTTTCACAAAAATAATTTTTTTTTTCTTTTTAAAAGGCTTATTGGGTTCTGGATGCCGAATATATATTCTATGTTTGAACTTAACTTTAACTATAGAATACATTAAGATACCTATCCATAAAGCACAATATGCATTCCATAATGAAAAATCGTTTTAGAAATATTGAAGACAAATTTTCACTGGTATATCTACAACCTACTAATTGATTTGACTAATACTTAATTAGTTTGATAAATAGTACCACGCATTATGGGTACAATTTAAATCCTAGCAATTGGCAATTTATGGTTAATCCAGTTTTCAACCTATCCAACAAACATTTTTAACCTCCTTACAATTCTAAAATTTTACAAGAACTTAAACCACATGAAAAACTATTAAGTGCGGTTTTAAAACTAACAACAATAGCCCCACCTCACACTACAATTAAGTAAGGTAATGATTATTGAACGTTTAAATAGTAATTTAGAGGATATTTTGAATCTTTCGGCAAAATAAAGATTGCATTGAATTTACTCCTCCAATCTCGACGATTAAAAATGAATGGGCTATTATGATTTCGAGCAAGCCGCTATGGTGAAATCGGTAGACACGCTGCTCTTAGGAAGCAGTGCTAGAGCATCTCGGTTCGAGTCCGAGTAGCGGCATATTTCTAAAAAAGAAATACTAGTAAAATAAATACTATAATAATTCCTATAATGGATAGAATATAATTTAAGATCTCCATTCCATTCTTGGAGGATATCCTTTTTAGGATTTTTTATGATATTTTTTACTTTAGAACATATATTAACTCACATTTCCTTGTCGATTGTTTCAATCGTACTGACGATTTATTTGATTAACTTATTAGTCCACGAAATCGTAGGATTATATGATTCGTCGGAAAAAGGAATGGTAGCCGCTTTTTTATGTATAACAGGATTATTAGTTATTCGTTGGATTTATTCGGGGCATTTACCCTTAAGTAATTTATATGAATCATTAATGTTCCTTTCATGGAGTTTATCCATTATTCATATGCTTCCTTTTTTTAGAAAACAAAAAAATCTTCTAAGTGCAATAACTGCACCCAGTGCTATTTTGACTCAAGGATTTGCCACCTCAGGTCTTTTAACTGAAATGCATCAATCCACAATATTAGTACCTGCTCTACAATCACAGTGGTTAATGATGCACGTAAGTATGATGGTATTGAGCTATGCATCTCTTCTCTGCGGATCATTATTATCAGTAGCTCTTCTAGCCATTACATTTCGAAAAAAGAAAAAACAAAAATTAAAATGTAAAAACAACCATTTTTGGTCATTTTCATTTGGTAAAATTCAATACGTGAATGAAATAAGCCATGTTTTACAAAACAATTGTTTTATTTCGTTTAGAAATTATCACAGGCATCAATTAATTCAGCAATTGGATTGTTGGAGTTCTCGTGTCATTAGTCTCGGTTTTCTATTTTTAACCATAGGTATTCTTTCGGGAGCAGTATGGGCTAATGAAGCGTGGGGATCCTACTGGAATTGGGACCCAAAAGAAACTTGGGCATTTATTACTTGGACAATATTCGCAATTTATTTACATACTAGAACAAATGAAAATTTGCAAGGCTCAAATTCTGCAATTGTGGCTTCTATAGGATTTTTTATAATTTGGATATGCTATTTTGGAGTCAATCTATTAGGAATAGGGCTGCATAGTTATGGTTCATTCGCATTAACATTTAATTGAAAAAAAAAAGCAGTTACGAATAGAATATCAAATACATAATAGGAATGGCATAGATAACGAAAGTTTGTACGAGTTTTTGAAAATCATTTGACTTGATTCAAATGATTTTCAAAAACTACAAAAATATTTGATTACAATTAAAGTAAGTTTATTTTATTAAGTTAAAGTAAATTCATTTTTTTAACTTTTTTTTTTTCACTTTTTTATTATCAAATTATAAAATAAAAACTAACTATCTATAAAAATAATTAGATATAATAGTTTCTACCTTGTCAATTGATAGTGAGAGAACGAAATCCGGATAAATACCAATACCTATTACGGGTAGAAAAATACAGATTGAAAGAAATAGTTCTCGCGGCCCAGAATCTAAAAAATGCGAATTTTGAGAATTAAATTGCTTATATCCGTAGAACATCTGACGTAACATAGATAATGAATAAATAGGAGTTAATATCATTCCAATTGCCGTTACAAAAGTGATTAGTATTTTTGGCATTAAAAGAAATTTTTGGCTCATAATTAATCCAAAAAATACTACAAATTCTGCAACAAAACCACTCATTCCAGGCAATGCAAGAGAAGCCAGCGAAAAGCTACTGAACATTGTAAATATTTTTGGCATTGGGATAGTTATTCCCCCCATTTCATCGAGATAAACAAGACGTGTTCTATCGTAACTCGTTCCTGCCAAGAAAAAAAGTGCAGCACCGATAAATCCATGAGAGATCATTTGTAAAAGGGCCCCGTTGAGTCCTGTATCAGTTATGGAACTAATTCCTATAATTATGAAACCCATATGAGATACAGAGGAATAGGCAATTCTCTTTTTTAAATTACGCTGACCCGGAGATGCTGAAGCTGCATAGATTATTTGAATTGCACCTACTATCATCAACCAGGGAGAAAATATAGAATGAGCATGGGGTAATAATTCCATATTGATACGAACCAATCCATATGCTCCCATTTTTAATAAGATTCCAGCTAAAAGCATACATGTACTGTAATGGGCTTCCCCATGGGTATCTGGTAACCATGTATGTAGAGGTATAATCGGTAATTTGATAGCATAAGCAATAAGAAATCCAAAATAGAATAGTATTTCCAATGCCACAGGATACGGCTGATTGGCTGATGTTTCAAAATTTAATGTTGGTTCATTGGAACCATATAAACCCATACCTAGAACTCCCATTAAGAGAAAAATGGAACCCCCCGCGGTGTACAAAATAAACTTTGTAGCTGAGTACAAACGTTTCTTCCCTCCCCACATGGATAAAAGTAGGTAGACAGGAATTAATTCTAATTCCCACATGATAAAAAAAAGTAAAAGATCTCGAGAAGAAAATAATCCTATTTGGCCGCTGTACATTGCTAACATAAGGAAATGGAACAATTTTGAATCTCGAGTAACTGGCCAAGCCGCTAAAGTAGCTAAAGTAGTGATGAATCCCGTGAGTAAAATGGGTCCTATGGAAAGCCCATCAATTCCCAGTCTCCAATGAAAATCAAAAAAATTGATCCATTTATAATCTTGCTCCAATTGGATTAATGGATCATCCAATTGGAAATGATAACAGAATACATAGGCCATTAGAAGTAATTCTAATAGGCATATACAAATAGTATACCACCTAATAACCTTATTTCCTCTATGAGGGAAAAAGAAAATGAAAGTACCCGCGAATATCGGCAAAACAACAATTATAGTTAACCAAGGAAAATCATTCGTGGTAAAAACAAGATACACTTACTTTGACTTTGACCCGAAAACCCGTACTCGAGAAAAGAAATATATATAATAATAAAACTAATAATTTTTTCTTTTCTCGAGTACGGGTTTTGTCGGTAAAGATAAAAAATGATGGATTCAAGTAGAATTTTCTCGAACGTATCAATAACCTAGACCCATGCTACGAGTTGTCTCGTGCCATAAATAAACCCGGACACTCAAAAAATCGGTTGGGCAAGCGGATTCACACCTTTTACAACCTACACAGTCTTCTGTTCTTGGAGCAGAAGCAATTTGTTTAGCTTTACACCCGTCCCAGGGTATCATCTCTAATACATCTGTGGGGCAAGCTCGTACACATTGAGTACACCCTATACATGTATCATAAATCTTTACTGAATGTGACATTGGATCTATAATTTTTTTTAACATCATAAAATTTCGATCTAGTAAAGTAGTAAATGAATTATATATTGTAGACACCAGATGAATCAATGATTTAGTAGATTTACCAGAATCAATCTACTTCTGGATCTGCTCATGAAAGAAGGCCAAGATACTTTGATTTATTACATTTTATCAAATAGCACTATATGCTGCACATACCCATTTTTTTATTGGCAGATACTCCATATTTATTTTTTTTTGATAAACCCTATTTATTCAACAAATTCGATTGATTGATACGAGTTGATTTTCTGTTACGATGAATTGATGAAACAATAGCTAATCCAATAGCTGCTTCAGCAGCGGCAATTGCTATAACAAAAATCGAGAAAATGTCTCCTTTTAATTGGCGACTATCAAATAAATCCGAAAATGTTACGAAATTTATATTAACTGCATTCAGTATAAGCTCAAGACACATAAGCGCTCGAACCATATTTCGACTTGTAATCAATCCATAGATACCGATGCATAATAAATAGGCACTCAAAACAAGTACATGTTCGAGCATCATTGAACAACTCCTCATCAATCTCGATTCATTTCAATATGAACAACAATTTAACCGATTCAATTGACTAAAATAGAATTTTAAAAGTACGCAAAAAGGTATTGGTAATAGAAAATAGATATAAATATAGAAAAATTCCGTTTTTTTTTTTTTCATTTTTTTTATACTTTATCTTTATATATTTATACATGAACATGAACAATAAAAAAAATATTTTAAAGAAGAAAAGAACAAGTCTATATTAATTTAATTAATATAATTTTATATTATTAAATTTCGAAATATTTAGTACTGACGAGCCATAGCAATTGCACCGATCAAGGCAACTAAAAGAATTATCGAAATAAGTTCAAATGGAAGAAAAAAATCTGTTGATAAATGAATCCCAATTTGTTGACCATTATTTATCAAGTCCTGCTCTATAATCTGGTTTGACCTTGTAGTCCAAATAATACCGTACCATGACGTATCTGGGATAGTAGTAATTAATGAAAAAAAAATACTTGTACAAACCAGTGAAGTGACTCCATCTCCAACAGTCCAAAGATAGAAATCTTTGTAATATTCTGAACCATTCATAAACATCACGGCAAATACAATTAATACATTTATTGCTCCCACATAAATAAGGAGCTGTGCAGCAGCTACAAAATGGGAGTTCGATGGAATATGGAATAAGGATGTACAAACAAGAACCAATCCCAACGAAAAGGCAGAAAAAATTGGATTGGTAAGTAATACCACTCCTAGACTTCCCACTATAAGACCCAATCCAAAAAAAACTAAAAGAAAATCATGTATTGGTCCAGGCAAATCCATTCTATGTAAAATAAAAGATAAATTAAGTAGAAATTTTTCATGACCTTATTGAACAAACAAAAAAAAAGAAGAGGTTACCTATTTTTTGATACCCTTCTAATTGAATTAATTGAATTAAATCAATATAGGGTCGTGTGTGGGTTGATGTAGATATGTTTATTTATTATATGAATGATTGAATACCATTTGTTTATCTGAAAGTTTCGTTCAAAATTGCATTGAAAAAATTTCTCGATTCAATTATTTAAATTATTTAGAGTATAGAATAATTATTATATTTTCTTTTTTTTATTTATATATTATAATCACAGATATTATATTTATATATATATACTGTATGTAATGTAGTATTTTAATATACAGAGAATAGATAAATATATTTTTATGAATATATGAAAATCATTACTCTCAACCCCTTTAGGATTTTTAGTTTTTGTCTAAGCAAAATAAAATGGAGGAAGCTTCGCTACTTTCAATCAAAACGGAATCTTAGTAATTGGTAATTGTTCTTGAATCAAGTGGTTTAGCCGTGCCTTTTTTGATT